TATATATTATATTTTGGTTCGCAATAATGTATAGATATTTCAATACACATTGTTACTTGTTGAAATTGCCGTTCGAGCTTTACCTGTTTTCGGGGTTTGGCAGGAATAACAAGACTTGTTCGGCGTAGGGGGTAGGGGGGTTTGTCGCGCGTAAACCTCAAACTTAAAAAAGAGGGTAATATAGAGAAATTAGGTGTAAAGAGTCATACCTTATGCACTTGATAGTGATTATTGTTGTTCTTTATTTTAATATCTTTGTAGTGTTACACTTATAATACTTTGAGAAAGCAAGAGCTAGTACGACCTTATCTGTCATTTCGTAAAGGTGTCTCACATGTCAAGTGAAAGGAGAGAAAAAAAAAAAGAACCAGATGCATTTAAAAGAATGCCTTGGCATGGTGAGTCATGGACCATTAGCACTCCACCATTAACCAGATGCCAGTATAATTATCCGAGTGGGGAGTTTTAGAACGTATGGACCTGAAATAGGAACCAGATGCCAGTAATAATTCACAGTGTGCAACCCCTAAGATATATGCCCCTGACCCTATCATGCAAAATGTACATTCAGAAATAAACCAGTTGGTGGTTTCTTACTACATTAATTATCTGAGGTCCTATTTCAGTTGATATGGGATATAGGATGTTTGAATGGAGGTTGTGGGGCAATTCCAGTTATCAACTTAAATTAATTTACTCGTGAGTTTTAAAAGAATGCTTATGTATACCATAGTTGAATGTTGGTGTTTGTAAGCTTTATTTCAGTTATGTGAGAATAGCCTAAATGTTCCTAGATTCATTAATGTAAAATTATGCATTATATGTACCTCTGACATAATGTATGTGTACATAGATGTAGAAACATCATTATGATGTCTTAAATCATAGGTATGTGGGACAATATATATATGTTGTTGACACATAGTGATATTAGGACTAGGTGGGACCCGCGGGACCAGAGAGTAGTTTAGTTTAGAATCCTAGCTTTGGGAGTTAGGGGTGGGAGTTAAAATCTCCTCTCTTTGGCATTAGGGAGGATTTTAACCTCCGATCTCCGGATTACAAGACCGGCGCTTTTAGACTAAGCTACTAGGGCAGTTTCATTCGAGTGCCTTGTTTTCGACTCACCCTGCGATGGGTGTAAAAATTAAAAATAGGGAGAAGTAAAGTACGGATGCGACCTGTCCAATAAGAACATACGGGTGTTCTACTGGTATGCCCCCGATTCAGGTTAGAATTAGTATGTCTGCGACTAGGGTTCAAAAAAGGAGTTGTGTAACTGGTCGAAAGGTGAGTCCTCGTTGTTTAGACGTGTGGAGAATTGGGACTACTAATAGTACTAAGATTGAAGCCAAAAGGGCTATGACGCCACCCAATTTGTTGGGGATGGATCGGAGAATGGCGTATGCGAAGAGAAAGTATCATTCTGGTTTAATGTGAGGTGGAGTTATTAGGGGGTTGGCTGGTGTAAAATTGTCTGGGTCACCGAGAAGATTTGGTCAAAAGAGGGACAGGGTTGTAAGGGCGAAAAGAAGAACTGAAAATCCCAGGAGGTCTTTATACGTGAAGTAGGGGTGAAAAGGGATTTTATCGGCGTTTGAGTTTAGGCCTGTGGGATTACTAGATCCTGTTTCGTGGAGGAAAAGAAGATGAATTACTACTGCTGCTACGATGATAAATGGAAATAGAAAATGGAAAGCAAAAAATCGAGTAAGGGTTGCATTGTCTACTGAGAAGCCCCCTCAAATTCATTGGACTAATTCGTTTCCGATGTAGGGAACGGCGGATATTAGGCTGGTGATAACTGTAGCCCCTCAGAATGATATTTGGCCTCAAGGTAAAACGTAGCCAACAAAAGCGGTTATTATGGTTAACAGGAAAAGGACTACTCCGGTGTTTCATGTCTCTTGGTAGAGATAGGATCCGTAATATAGGCCTCGGGCAATGTGAATGTAGAGGCAGATGAAGAAGAAGGAGGCCCCATTAGCGTGTATGCTTCGAATAAGTCAGCCGTAGGTGACGTCTCGAGAAATGTGGATGACGGAAGAGTATGCGGTGGAAATATCTGAGGTGTAGTGTATGGCTAAAAATAAGCCGGTCAGGATTTGAGCTGCTAGACATAATGCTAGAAGGGATCCATAGTTTCATCAAAATGAGATGTTTGAGGGAGTTGGGAGGTCAATTACTGCATCGTTAGCAATTTTTAGTAGAGGGTGGGTTTTTCGTAGGCTTGTCATTAATGGTTCCTGTAGTTGAATTACAACGGTGGTTTTTCAAGTCACTGGTTTCGGTTAGAATCCGAGTGGGAATTATGACTTATCTTGTGTCTTTATTTCTGTTGGGGTTAATTGTGGGGTTGATTGCTGTGGCTTCTAATCCGGCTCCTTATTTTGCTGCTTTTGGGTTGGTTGTGGCGGCGGGGGTGGGATGTGGGGTTTTGGTTGGACATGGTGGAGCTTTTTTATCATTGGTTTTGTTTTTAATTTATTTAGGAGGAATGTTGGTTGTGTTTGCTTATTCGGCGGCTTTGGCTGCTGAACCTTTTCCTGAGAGCTGAGGGGATCGTTCGGTGATTGGGTATGTAATTGTTTATTTTGTGGGGGTTGTGTTGGCTGCCTGTTGATTCTGGGGGGGATGATATGAGGGTTCATGGGTGGTGGTAGATGAGTTTAAAGAGTTTTTTATTTTGCGGGGGGATTCAAGCGGGGTGGCATTAATGTATTCGTTTGGTGGTGGTATGTTGGTGGTGTGTGCTTGAGTGCTTCTTCTTACTTTATTTGTGGTGTTGGAACTAACTCGTGGTTTAAGTCGTGGCACATTGCGAGCGGTTTAAAGGGTGGCTAGTAGGGTAGCCAAGGTTGTGGTGAGTAGAAAGATTGTTAAATACGTTTTGATTATTCCTCGTTGAGCGTTGCTTGTGGTGGTAATTATTTTTATTTGGGCGGAAGCTAGTCCTTTAGGGCCTACTATTTCGAACCATGTTTGGTCAATTATTTGAGTGGCGATGGTTTGTCCTAGGGTAAGATTTAGTTTAGGAGCTAGTCGGTGAATAATTGAGGGGAAGTATCCTAATATGTTGGAAAAGTTATGAAGAGGTATGATTGGAGTGGTTTTGAATTGTTTGCTTGTTAAAGAGGCCAGTTCTATGGCTAGGAGAAGGCCAGTGATTGTTACTGCTAGAGCGGCTAGTTTAAGAAGTGGGGGTATAGTTATGATTGGGATTTTGAGTGGAATAATATTTGAGGTAATAATAAAACCTGCGATAATGCTTCCTCAGGCCAGACGTTTGATGGGGTTGATGACGGAGGGGTTGTTTTCATTAATTGGTGATAGTGCTAAAAATCGTGGGGTGCCCATGGAAACAAAGAATACGACTCGAAAACTGTAAATTGCGGTGAAAGAGGTAGCAATAAGAGTGAGGACTAGGGCTCAGGCGTTTAGGTATGAAGTGTTAAGGGCTTCAATGATTGCGTCTTTTGAGAAAAATCCTGCTAGGAAGGGGGTGCCAGTGAGAGCGAGGCTTCCGATGGTGAGACAGGAGGAGGTGAATGGTATGAGGTTATGAAGTCCTCCTATTTTTCGGATGTCTTGTTCGTTGTTAAGGCTGTGAATAATAGATCCTGAACATAAAAAGAGTATAGCTTTGAAAAAGGCATGGGTGCAGATATGAAGGAAGGCTAGTTGAGGTTGGTTAAGTCCGATAGTAACTATTATTAGGCCTAGTTGACTGGAGGTGGAAAATGCAACGATTTTTTTGATGTCGTTTTGGGTGAGAGCGCAGGTTGCTGTAAATAAGGTGGTTAATGCTCCTAGGCAGAGACAGGTAGTAAGAGCTACTTGATTGTCTTGTATTAATGGATGAAGGCGGATGAGTAAAAAAATACCAGCTACCACTATTGTGCTAGAGTGTAGAAGGGCAGATACTGGAGTAGGACCCTCCATGGCGGAGGGCAGCCAGGGGTGTAGGCCAAATTGTGCTGACTTACCGGTGGCTGCGACGACTAGGCCAATTAGAGGGAGTGTTAGGTTAAATTCTTTAAATGTAAAAAATATTTGTTGAATTTCTCAGGAATTTAAATTTATTGCGAATCAGGCTATGGCTATGATTAGTCCGATGTCTCCGACTCGGTTATACACGACGGCTTGAAGAGCTGCTGTGTTGGCATCAGTTCGGCCGTATCACCATCCGATGAGAAGGAAGGATATGATGCCAACTCCTTCTCAGCCAATGAATAGTTGAAATATGTTGTTGGCAGTTACTAGAATGATTATGGCTATTAGGAAGAGAAGGAGATATTTGAAAAATCGGTTCATATTTGGGTCTGTGTGTATGTATCATGAGGCGAACTCCAAAATAGATCAGGAGACGTAAAGGGCGATGGGGGTAAAAAGAATTGAGTAGTGATCAAATTTAAAACTAATATTGATGTCAAAGGTTGCGGTGTTTATTCAGTGTCAATTAGTAATGATGGTTTCAACTCCTTGGTCTAGAAAAATAAATAATGGAAGAAGGCTTACTACGAATGCAGTACTTACCCCTGTTTTGACATGGGTAAAAGCTCAGTTGCTTTCTTGGGGTTTGGGGCTTAAGGTGGTGATAAGGGGATAGAGGAGGAGACCAAAAATTAATATGAAACTGGTTGAAAAAATTAAGGTGGTTGGTTGCATAGCTGCTACTTGGATTTGCACCAAGAGTTTTTGGTTCCTAAGACCAATGGATGAGCTGTTATCCTTTAGGAGCGTGAATGAGCCGCGGAGTTAAACCGTGGATTTAGGGATTAGCAGTCTCTATTAGCTTCAGGCCTCTTTCGGTGGACAAAGGGGCTTTAACCCCTATTTTTAGAATCACAATCTAGTGTTTTGATTAAACTATGTCTACAGTAGCATCAGCCTCACATGAGTTCGGGTTTTGTGGTTAGTAAGATAATGGGAATTAGATGGAGGGTTATTAGTAGGTGTTCTCGTGTGTGGTATGGTGTGAGTCCAATTATGTGGGCGGGGGTTGGTCCTCGTTGTGTTATAAGGAATAGGTATAAAGAGTAACTAGCTGTGATTAGGGTTCCTAGGCCTGTGAGGATCAAGGTTCAGGGGGATCAGTTAAATATTGTAGCAATAATTATGATTTCTCCTATTAAGTTTGGAAGTGGGGGGAGGGCAAGATTAGCTAGATTGGCAGTGAATCATCAGACTGCTGTTAAGGGGAATAACATTTGGAGTCCTCGTGCTAGTACTATGGTCCGGCTGTGAGTGCGCTCATAGCTTGTGTTGGCTAAACAAAATAGTGCTGAAGAGGCTAGGCCGTGTGCAATTATGAGAATGATTGCTCCGGTGAAGCCTCATGGGGTTTGAATAAGAATGCCTCCAGCTACTAATCCTATGTGACTAACGGAGGAGTAAGCAATTAGTGATTTGAGGTCTGTTTGTCGTAGGCAGATAGATCCGGTTATGATAATCCCTCAAAGTGCTAGTACAATAAATGGGTAGGCTATTTCTTTAGTGAGAGGGTCCAAAATAATTATTATACGCATTATGCCATATCCGCCAAGCTTTAGGAGAACGGCGGCTAGAACTATGGAGCCTGCAATGGGGGCTTCTACATGTGCTTTGGGTAATCAGAGGTGAACTCCGTATAAGGGTATTTTTACTAAAAAAGCAATAAGACAACCCGCTCATCAAATTTTATCCCCTCAGGAAAAAAGGGAAAGCGGTTGAGAATATTGTAGTGTTAATATGGAGAGTGTTCCTGTGTTATTTTGGAGAAGAAGAAGAGCAACCAGCAAAGGAAGAGAACCTGCGAGAGTATAAAAGAGGAAATATGTTCCTGCGTTAAGGCGTTCTGTTTGGTTACCCCATCGGGTAATAATAATAAGGGTTGGGAGAAGTGTGGCTTCAAATATAACGTAGAATATAATAATTTCAGTGGCTCCAAAGGCTATAATAAGAAATATTTGAAGAGATGCTAAAAGTGAAATATACATGCGTTGGCGGTTAACAGGCTCGGGGGAGATGTGGTTTTGGCTAGCTAGAATTATAAGTGGAAGGAGTCAGCAAGTAAGTACGAGGAGGGGGGTGGATAGAGGATCTGTTGCTAAATAGGAATTAGATGAAGATCAGCCGATTTCTGAGTCCCATTTTAGTCAGGATAAACTAATTAGGGCAATTAAGAGACTTTGGGCTGTCGTGGTGATTCAAAGTCATTTTATAGGGGTTAATCAAATTGTGGGAAAAAGCATAAGTGTTGGGATAAGAATTTTTAACATTGTAGAAGGTTTAGGCTTTGTAGGCGATCGGTCCCGTGGGTGCGTGCTGTGGCAACTAGCAGGGCTAGTCCTGCGCTAGCTTCACAAGCTGAAAAGGCTAGGAGAAGCATTGGGGCTGAAGAATATCCTGTCGTTTCTAGTTGAAGGGCTCAAATGGAAAGAGCAATAAATAGTGATAGTATTATTCCCTCTAAGCATAGGAGGGCTGATAGGAGATGGGTGCGGTGGAATGCTAAACCTATAAGCCCCAAGATAAAGGCTGAGCTGAAGCTGAAGTGTGCGGGTGTCATAAGAGAGTCACGGGTTTTAACTGCAATTTTCTGAGCCGAAATCAGAGGTCTTATTTGGACTAACCCCCTATTCGGCCCACTCCAGGCCCCCTTGGGTTCACTCGTAAATAAGGCCTAAGGTGAGTAGGGCTAATACTGTGGCAGCTCAAAGAAAAGTATTTATAGGGGTAAGTAGTTGGATGCCTCATGGCAGGGGAAGGAGAAGTGCAATTTCTAGGTCAAAAAGAAGAAAAAGAATGGCAATCAAGAAAAAGCGTAAGGAAAATGGTAGTCGGGCTGAGCCTAGGGGGTCGAAACCGCATTCGTAGGGTGAAAGTTTTTCTGCGTCGGGGGTCATTTGAGGCAACCAAAAAGACACGATGGCTAAAATTGTAGAGAGGGTGATGGTGATTAGTAAAATTGTTGTGATTAAATTCATTATCTTTCCTTGGGGTTTAACCAAGACTGTGTGATTGGAAGTCACTTGTACTAATTTAATACTAGAAAGATTATGAGCCTCATCAGTAGATAGATACGTAGAGGAATAGTCAGACGACATCGACGAAGTGTCAGTATCATGCGGCGGCTTCAAATCCGAAGTGGTGTTCTGAGGTGAAGTGGTATTGAATTTGTCGGAGTAGACAAACGGTTAGGAATGTAGAGCCGATAATTACGTGTAAACCGTGAAATCCTGTTGCAACGAAAAAAGTTGATCCGTAAACTCCGTCGGCGATGGTGAAGGGGGCTTCGTAATATTCTATGGCTTGAAGAAGGGTAAAATAGAACCCTAGAATAATTGTTAGGCCAAGGGATTGGATAGCTTCTTTTCGGTTGCCTTCTATAAGGCTGTGGTGTGTTCAGGTGACTGTAACTCCGGAAGCAAGGAGGACGGCGGTGTTTAAAAGAGGTACTTCGAAGGGGTCTAGTGGGGTAATCCCGGTTGGGGGTCAGCACCCGCCTAGTTCAGGGGTTGGTGCTAAGCTTGAGTGGTAGAAGGCTCAGAAGAAACCTAAAAAGAAGAAAACTTCTGATGTGATAAATAAAATTATTCCGTAGCGTAGTCCTTTTTGGACGGGGGGAGTGTGATGTCCTTGAAAAGTTCCTTCTCGGATGACATCACGTCATCATTGATACATGGTGAGAAGGGTGAGTACTAGTCCGAGGGATAGTAGTGTTATTGAGTGAAAATGAAACCAGATTGCTAGACCGGATGTTAGTAAGAGAGCAGCGATTGCGCCGGTTAGGGGTCAGGGGCTTGGGTCAACCATGTGGTATGCGTGTGCTTGGTGGGCCATTAGACGTTTTCTTGTAGATAAAGGCTTAGCAAGAGAACAAATACGTAAGCTTGGATTATAGCAACTGCTACTTCTAATAATGTAAGAAGAAATAGTACTGCGGCTGTTAAAATGGCCACTGTTGGTATTACTGGTAGAAGTACGAATGCGGCGGTAGCGATTAATTGAATGAGGAGGTGTCCGGCCGTCAGGTTGGCAGTCAATCGAACTCCTAGCGCAAGGGGACGAATGAACAGGCTAATGGTTTCGATGATAATTAATACTGGAATTAGCGGGGTTGGGGTTCCTTCTGGTAGAAGATGTCCTAGGGCGGCGGTAGGTTGATTTCGCATTCCGATAATAACGGTGGCTAGTCATAAGGGGACTGCAAGGCCTATGTTTAAGGACAGCTGAGTAGTGGGGGTGAAAGTGTATGGAAGGAGACCTAGTATGTTTAGGGTGATAAGGAAGATTATTAGAGAGGTTAATAAAGCTGCTCATTTATGTCCTCCTAGGCTTAGGGGAAGAAGTAATTGTTGAGTGAAACGATTAAGGAATCAGCCTTGTAGAGTTACAAGGCGGTTGTTTAGCCAGCGAGTAGATGGAGTAGGGTAGAGAATTCAGGGTAGGGTGAGGGCTAGGGCTATTAATGGAATGCCGAAATATGTGGGGCTCATAAATTGGTCAAAGAGGCTTAGTGTCATGGTCAGTTTCAGGATTCGGGTTTGGTTTTTTCTGTGCTCTGTGTGGTTGGTTCGTTGGTGAAGGTGTGGCCAAGAATTTTGGGGGGAATTACGGTTAGGAATACAAGTCAAGAAAATACTAAGATGGCAAATCATGGGGCGGGATTTAATTGGGGCATGTCACTAGAGGTGGTTGGGAGTCACCAGTCTTTAGCTTAAAAGGCTAACGCTAATCCCGGTTTAGCTTTCTAGGGATGCGTCTTCAAGTATTAAGGAGGATCAGTTTTCAAAGTGCTCAAGAGGGACAGCTTCTACTGTGATAGGTATAAAGCTGTGGTTAGCTCCACAGATTTCGGAGCATTGTCCATAGAACACCCCAGGCCGGGAGGCGATAAAAGCTGTTTGATTTAGGCGGCCTGGTACTGCGTCTATTTTCACCCCCAGTGCGGGGACAGTTCATGAGTGTAAAACATCTTCAGCTGAGACTAAGACTCGGATAGGTGATTCTATGGGAACTACTATTCGGTGGTCTGTTTCTAGAAGTCGAAATTGGCCGGGGCTTAAATCTTGTGTTGGAATTATGTATGAGTCAAAGGCCAGGTCTTCGTAGTCTGTATATTCATAACTTCAATATCATTGATGGCCTATTGCTTTGATGGTGAGATGAGGGTCATTAATTTCGTCTATTAAATAGAGAATGCGGAGAGAGGGAAGGGCAATTAAGATGAGAATAACTGATGGAAGAATTGTTCATACAATTTCGATTTCTTGGGAGTCTAGAATATATTTGTTAGTAAGTTTAGTTGAAACCATCGTTACAATAATGTAAAGAATGAAGGTGCTAATGAGAAGCACAATTATAAGTGCGTGGTCGTGAAAGTGAAGAAGCTCTTCTATTACTGGTGAGGCCGCGTCTTGGAATCCTAGTTGTGAGGGATGTGCCATTTTAGCTTAAAGCTCAGGACTCGCAGGGGTCTAACCTACAACTTTGCCTTGACAAGGCAGTGTAATGTGCTATTTTACTAGGGTCCTAATGGAAGAAAGTGACAGAGTGGTTATGTGACTGGCTTGAAACCAGTATATGGGGGTTCAATTCCTCCCTTTCTCGTTAATTTGCTTGTACTTGAACAAAGGCTGGTTCTTCAAATGTGTGATAAGGGGGAGGGCAGCCGTGTAGTCACTCTACGTTTGTGGCGGTTAGTTCAACTGACAATACTTCTCGTTTGGCAGCGAATGCTTCTCAAAGAATAAATAGGAATATGATGACTGCTACCATAGAGATTATAGAACCGATAGAAGAAACAGTATTTCAGAGAGCGTAGGCATCTGGGTAGTCTGAGTATCGTCGTGGCATTCCTGCTAAGCCAAGAAAGTGTTGGGGGAAGAATGTGAGATTGACTCCAAGAAATATAACCCCAAAGTGAATTTTAGATCAGGTACTATGAAGGGTGTATCCGGAAAAGAGGGGGAATCAGTGCACAAATCCGGCTATAATTGCAAATACGGCTCCTATGGATAGGACATAATGAAAATGTGCTACTACGTAGTATGTGTCGTGGAGTACGATGTCTAGAGATGAATTGGATAGAACAATACCTGTTAGGCCCCCCACCGTGAAGAGAAAGATAAAACCTAGGGCTCAAAGAAGTGGGGTTTCTCATTTGATCGAGCCTCCGTGTAGGGTGGCTAACCAGCTAAATACTTTTACGCCTGTTGGAATGGCAATAATTATTGTTGCGGATGTAAAATAGGCACGAGTGTCTACGTCCATCCCCACTGTAAACATATGGTGGGCCCAAACAATAAATCCTAGTAGTCCGATGGCTATTATAGCTCAGACCATGCCCATGTAGCCGAATGGTTCTTTTTTACCGGCATAATAGGCAACGACGTGTGAAACAATGCCAAATCCGGGTAGGATTAAAATGTATACTTCTGGGTGGCCAAAGAATCAAAATAGATGTTGGTATAGGATGGGATCCCCTCCTCCGGCTGGGTCAAAGAATGTTGTATTGAGGTTGCGATCTGTGAGAAGCATGGTGATAGCTGCGGCTAGAACTGGAAGAGATAAAAGAAGTAGGACAGTTGTAACTAGAAGAGATCATACAAATAAGGGTGTCTGATACTGGGAGATGGCTGGGGGTTTCATGTTGGTGATTGTGGTGATGAAATTAATAGACCCCAGAATTGAGGAAACACCTGCCAGATGGAGGGAGAAGATAGCGAGGTCTACAGAGGCTCCGGCGTGGGCTAGATTACCGGCTAATGGGGGATAAACGGTTCATCCGGTCCCCACCCCAGCTTCAACTCCGGAAGATGAAAGGAGAAGGAGAAGAGAGGGAGGAAGAAGTCAGAAGCTCATGTTGTTTATTCGAGGGAATGCTATGTCAGGGGCTCCCAATATTAGGGGGAGTAGCCAGTTTCCGAAACCCCCAATTATGATTGGTATCACTATAAAGAAGATTATTACGAAAGCATGTGCTGTGACGATGACATTATAAATTTGGTCATCGCCTAGAAGGGCGCCGGGTTGACTAAGTTCGGCTCGAATTAAAAGGCTGAGGGCTGTGCCAACTATTCCGGCCCAGGCACCGAATACTAAATAAAGGGTACCAATGTCTTTGTGGTTGGTGGAGAAGAATCAGCGTGTGATTGCCACAGGTAGGGTGGCCGAGAGTGTAGGCGGTGGGTTGTAGCCCCGAAAACAGAGGTTTAAATCCTCTCCCTATCAAGTCCTGTGGTGAAAACCACGTCAGATTGCAAATCTGAAGATGTAGGCTGATACCTGCCGGGGCTTTCCCCGCCTTGCCCGTCTTACGGCGGGGAAAGGTAGATGAATGCTCGCTGGCTTGAGCGCTTAGCTGTTAACTAAGAGTTTGTAGGATCGAGGCCTTCTCATCTAGGAAGGCTTTAGCTTAATCAAAGTGTCTGGGTTGCATTCAGAAGATGTAGGATAGAGTCCTGCAAGTCTTATCAGGGGCTAGGAGATTTTCACTCCTGCTTAGGGCTTTGAAGGTCCTTGGTCTTGTTATCCTAAGCCTCTATGTTACTAATGCTATGGCGGCCGGGGTAAGGGGTAATAGGGTTAGGGCTGCGATTATTATTAAGGATAGTGGGAAGGTGTTTTGTGTATTTGGAAGACGTCAGGGGGTTATTGAGTTGTTAGTGTTAGGGGAAATGGTCAAGGTTATAGCGTAGCAGAGTCGAAGGTAGAAGTATAAACTGAGAAGGGCTGTAAGTGCTATGAGGGTGGCCGTGAGAGGTAGATCTTGTTTGGTTAGTTCTTGTAAGATTAGTCATTTAGGTATAAAGCCGGTTAGGGGAGGAAGCCCTCCTAGGGATAGGAGTAGTAGAGCGGCAAGGGCTGCAAGGCTTGGGGTTTTAGCTCAGGCTAGGGCTAGGGTGTTGATTTTGGTGGATGAAGTTGATTTTAAAGTTAAGAATGCCGCGGAGGTTATTATGATATATGTTCCTAGGGCTAGGATGGTTAAATGTGGTGCAAATTGTAGTACGATAATTATTCATCCGAGATGGGCGATGGATGAATAGGCTAGAATTTTACGTAACTGGGTTTGGTTTAACCCTCCCCACCCGCCGACTAGAGCGGAGGAAATTCCGAGAGTTGTTAGTACTATGGGGTGCATGGTGGGTGCGATTTGAATAATTAGTGCAAATGGGGCTAGTTTTTGTCAAGTGGAAAGAATTAAACCTGTAGTAAGATCTAAACCTTGCAGAACTTCGGGTAGTCAGAAGTGTAGGGGGGCTAAACCTAGTTTTAAGGCTAGGGCAATTATAATTATTGTGGCAGCTACTGGGTGAGAAAGTTGGGAGATGTTTCACTCTCCCAGTATTCAGGCGTTGGTTGTGCTTGCGAATAGGATTATTGCTGCAGCTGTGGCCTGTGTTAGAAAATATTTGGTTGTGGCTTCTACTGCTCGTGGATGGTGGTGTTGGGCTATAAGGGGGATGATGGCAAGAGTGTTGATTTCAAGCCCCATTCATGCTAGGAGTCAGTGTGAGCTGGCGAAAGTGAGGGTGGTGCCAAGTCCTAGGCTGGATAATAGTACGGTTAGTACGTAGGGGTTCATTAGTAGGGGAGGGGATTTAACCAACATGTTTGGGGTATGGGCCCAAAAGCTTAATTAGCTGACCTTACTAGAAAGTGGTGTAGTGGGAGCACCTGGAGTTTTGATCTCTTGAGCATGGGTTCGAGCCCCTTCTTTCTAAGGAATTGGGGGGATTTTAACCCTCATATGTCATTCTATCAAAATGGTCCTTGAATTCGGGCACAATTCCGAATATTATAGTTGTGGGGGAAGCCCTGCGAATGCGATTGGGAGAGCAATGTGTCATAATACGAGGGCCAAGGTTAAGGGTAAGAAGTTTTTTCAGACTAAGTGTATGAGTTGGTCATATCGAAATCGTGGGTACGAAGCTCGGACTCAGAGGAAAACGACGGAAAGGAGGGCAGCTTTTGTTATGAGGTTGATGGCGGTTAGTTCGGGCAGGGATGGGAAGTGAGATGCGCCTAAAAATAAAATAGTTGAAAGTGTGTTTATGAGGAGAATGTTGGCGTATTCGGCTAGAAAAAATAGGGCAAATGGGCCTCCTGCGTATTCTACGTTGAAACCTGAAACGAGTTCGGATTCACCCTCTGTTAGGTCGAATGGGGCGCGATTTGTTTCTGCGAGGGTAGAAATATATCATATGGCAGCTAGGGGTCAGGCTGGGATAAGTATTCAAATACTTTCTTGGGTAACATTAAATATTTGTAAAGTAAAACCACCTGTAAAGATAATGATGGAAAGGAGGATGAGTCCTAGGCTTACTTCATAGGAAATTGTTTGGGCTACTGCCCGTAGGGCTCCAATTAGAGCATATTTTGAATTGGATGCTCATCCTGAACCGAGAATGGAGTAGACTGCTAGGCTGGAGAGGGCCAGGATGAAGAGAATTCCTAGGTTGAGGTCAGCGACTGGATAAGGGATTGGCATGGGGGCTCAAAGGGTGAGAGCAAGGGTTAGGGCAAGTATAGGGGTGGCGAGAAATAAGAAAGGGGAGGATGTGGAGGGGCGGAGTGGTTCTTTAATAAATAGTTTTACGCCGTCTGCGATAGGTTGAAGGAGTCCGTAGGGGCCTACAATGTTTGGACCTTTTCGATGTTGTATATAGCCGAGTACTTTTCGTTCCAAAAGAGTTAGGAAGGCGACTGCTAGAAGTACTGGGATAATATAAGCGAGGGGGTTAATAAGATAAATGAGTAAAATGGTAAGCATGGTTGGGGAGAGGATTTGAACCTCTGGTAGAAAGGGCTTAGGCCTTTTGCATTTACCGGGCTCTGCCACCCCAACATGCCCTTATCTGGGGCTGAGGGATTGCGCCCCCTTGTCTGGTTTAGTTGTTTTCATCAGGTCGGGGTGAGGTATACTTGAAGCATGGACCTCTCTTTTCCGGTCCTTTCGTACTAGGAGAAGTAGCATTACAGATAGAAACTGACCTGGATTGCTCCGGTCTGAACTCAGATCACGTAGGACTTTAATCGTTGAACAAACGAACCCTTAATAGCGACTGCACCATTAGGATGTCCTGATCCAACATCGAGGTCGTAAACCCCCTCGTCGATAAGGACTCTTGGAGAGGATTGCGCTGTTATCCCTGGGGTAACTTGGTTCGTTGATCGGCCTATAGCCGGATCATTTATGGTCAGATGTTCTGAGGCTTAGAGATGTATCTCTTGGCTTTAGGAATAATCCCGGTCCACGTGGGGGCTTATTTTTCCCCCGCGGTCGCCCCAACCGAAGACATGTTGGACATGTTAGTACTTTGTTTATACCTTTGAGTTTGGTTGTTTAACGTAGTTGGCCTTGTGTCTTAAGCTCCACAGGGTCTTCTCGTCTTGTAGTAGTATACCCGCTTCTGCACGGGTAGATCAATTTCATTGACTTAGAAAAGGAGACAGCTAAGCCCTCGTGATGCCATTCATACAGGTCCTTATTTAAAAGACAAGTGATTGCGCTACCTTCGCACGGTCAAAATACCGCGGCCGTTAAACTTATAGTCACAGGGCAGGCGGGACCTCCTATGTTTTGATTGCAGGAGGCGGTGTTTTTGGTAAACAGGCGAGGCTTGTGTTTGCCGAGTTCCTTCTTTTCTTTTGGGTCTTTCCTTTTATGGGCACTCCTGTGTTGGGGTAACGATGTGTGTGTGCGTGGTTTTCTAGGTTATATTTAAATTCGCAGTGCTCTCTTTGGTTGAGTTCGTTATTTGTTAGTGGAAGATCCGAGCTAACTTACACATGTGCTGGGAGAAGGGTGTCCTTCTTATTACTCATTTTAGCATTGTCTCTTCTATGGGGGCATAGAGCGGCCTAGTACTATTAGGGGGTTGGGGTTGGTTATCAGAATAAGGGGTCTTTGGTCCGTCTGAGCTTTAACGCTTTCTGTGCAGGTGGCTGCTTTTAGGCCCACTGAAACGGTTGACCTTGTTAAATATGATCCTTTACCTCCTGGTAAGGTTGTGTCCTGGTTCAGAGGAGCTGTACCTCCTCTGACTAACTCCCTTTATTTTCTCTTGGTCTAGTGTTCGTATACTACTAGTTGTGACCTGAGGAGTAAGGGGCTGAACTTATATCCATTTCTTAGGCAACCAGCTATAACCGGGTTCGGTAGGTTTATCACCTCTACTCGGAGCTCTTCCCACTCTTTTGCCACAGAGACGGGTTGGCCCTATAATAGGCTGTCTCGGAGTAGCTCACTCGGTTTCGGGGTCTCGAACTAAAGTTCTCTTTGCTCGGATAGTGCTGGCTAAATCATGATGCAAAAGGTACGAGGGTTAATCTCTGCTTTTTAAGGCTTAAATGGGTTGTTTCATTTCTCTTTCAGCTTTCCCTTGCGGTACTTTCTCTATTGCTTTGTGGTTCCTTTTCTGTCTCCCATACTAGGGTGGAAAAATGATTTGTTTATTATTTTTGGTTTTTGTTGGGTTAATTATGTTGTTAATTTATTCCTGGTAGTTAAGCTAGTTGTTGAGCTCAGGGTGATCCAACTTGCATGGATGTCTTCTCGGTGTAAGGGAGATGCTTAACTGTCTCAGCCACGCCCTGATTATTCCAAGTGCACCTTCCGGTACACTTACCATGTTACGACTTGCCTCCCCTTGGTGAATTAATCTTGTTATTTACTTTAAAGGGTTGGTTCGGGGAGAGTGACGGGCGGTGTGTGCGCGTCTCAGAGCCGGATTCAAAAGAACTCTCTATTTTCTTTTTACTGCTAAATCCACCTTCGGGCGCTCAGTTTCATGGCGTCGTTCGTAATATTCTGAGTCAGAAAATGTAGCCCATTTCTTCCCACCTCGTACGCTACACCTCGACCTGACGTTCTGGGTTTTGTTCATTTTGCTTACTATGGGGCCTTCACAGGGTAAGCTGACGACGGCGGTATATAGGCGGGGTTGACAAGAGGTGGTGAGGTTTAACGGGGGTTATCGGTTTTAGAACAGGCTCCTCTAGGTGGGTCTGAGACACCGCCAAGTCCTTTGGGTTTTAAGCTAACGCTCATAGTTCCCTGGCGGATGTTGGTTGTGGGACAACATCTAAGTTTACGGTTGAGCATAGTGGGGTATCTAATCCCAGTTTGTATCTCAGCTGTCGTGGGGTCGGGTGGGCTTTAATAAAGCTACTTTCGTGATAGGGCTTCGTGCCCCCAGATGCGTATGACAGCCTAGGGGGTCTTCGGCTTTAGTCGGGTGCACTCCATAACCACTCTTTACGCCGTACTTATCAACTGGGGCCTCTCGTATAACCGCGGTGGCTGGCACGAGTTTTACCGGCCCTCTTAACCTTAACTAAGTCAAGTTTTCACTTATGGCTTAATGTTTATCACTGCTGAGTTCCCTTGGGGGTGTGGCGTAGCAAGGCGTTTTGGGCTACAAGAGTGTGCCTGATGCCGGCTCCTCGTCCCCGGACAGGGGATTAAGGGCATTCTCACAGGGGTGCGGAGACTTGCATGTGTAAATTGGGTTAAAGCTGATAGTAAAGTCAGGACCAAGCCTTTGTGCCTGCGGGACTTTTAAGAGTCCATTTCAACATCTTCAATGTTACGCTTTGCTTAAGCTACGCTAGC